ACTTAGTAGGTTTCCATATTAAGGCTCAAACCAATTAAGTCCGTAGCGTCTACCGATTTCGCCATATCCCCCCTTTTATGCTTAAAATTTCAGTATGGTCTACTTTCCCTTGTTTATCTTTTCATTTGGAACCGTTTAATTCATTATTATATAAAAATTCATATACCGAAAGGCATTTAATCCTATTTTATTTTTCTTTTATTTCTAGTGGGAGCTCATATTTGATATGGGCCAATCAGAAATAATTCTATCGTTTTTTTATTTGCAATTCAATATAGACGAATATCTATTACTATATATATGAACCTTTCTTTTCATTTTCCCACGAAAGTTGGAATACTCAAAGGATCGATTCTTTTTTTTGTCCAAATCAAAGCATAGGAATGTCTTAGTCTGATCTGAATTACATATTTATCTTTTATATATTTTATTTATATATATAAATAGTATAGGCCTATTCTATTTTTTTATTCTTTTCTTAGGGTAGACCTCTATAATATATCTAAACGATAGAAAACGATAAATAAAAAAAAATTCCTTAACTTAAAATCTTAAGTTAATTAAGAATATTTAATTTTTAAATATTGTTATAGCTAGAACTCATAATTGAAATTGAATAGAATAAATGTATTATTCTAATTGTTAGAATTGGAATGGAATAAATATAAATTATCGATCGGTATAGTAATCTTTATCTTATATATATACTCTATATAATTTATATAATATAATTTATTGTAATATAGATTTGAAATTTATATTCTATATTTTTTATGATTTATGAATAGTTAATAGCTAAGATATAGTTTATGGAATTATTATGCATGTAAAGTTTATCTTATGTGAGCCCGCTTAGCTCAGAGGTTAGAGCATCGCATTTGTAATGCGATGGTCATCGGTTCGACTCCGATAGCCGGCTTTTCTATATTTGTTCTATTTTTTTATATAATTGAGAATGTTTCTTTGAAATTAAAGAAAAAAGACACCTTTCCTTTTTCAAAAGGTCGACGATTTTTTATCTCATAGAAACTTTCAACTACAAATAAAAGGTCAATGAAAAAGTTAAATCTTAGCAGAACAACTCAATTCAGGAAAGGGTCTTTTTTCTTTTTTTTCTTTTCTATTTTTATATGTTGGTATATTTTTTATATTGTATATTATTCTATTTTCGATTCCTTATTTTCTTTTTTTTTTATACTTAAATTAAAGAATAATATAATGAAAATGAAAGTTCAAAGTAATATATAAGTAATTTAAGTATAAAATTTTATTTCAAAAAAAAAATGAATATTAATACAAAAACAAGGAGTAACTTCGGATACGTACATCTCTCATTTCACTATTCCTTCTAGTGCCATCATTCGTTCTAGTACAATTAATAGAATACTTCAGGGTACTTCGCTTCATTTATAATTTAGTTCAGTTTTAATTTCTTAAATCAAATGAAATATCAATAAATAAGGAGTCTTTATGTCGCGTTACCGAGGGCCTCGTTTCAAAAAAATACGACGTCTGGGGGTTTTACCAGGACTAACTAATAAAAAGCCTAGAGATCTTAAAAATACAGCGCGTTCCGGGAAAAGATCTCAATATCGTATTCGTCTAGAAGAAAAACAAAAATTACGTTTTCATTATGGTATTACAGAACGACAATTACTTAAATACTTTCGTATCGCTAGAAAAGCCAAAGGGTCAACAGGTCAGGTTTTACTCCAATTACTTGAAATGCGTTTGGACAACATCCTTTTTCGGTTGGGTATGGCTCCGACTATTCCTGGAGCCCGCCAATTAGTTAATCATAGACATATTTTAGTTAATGGTCGTATAGTAGATATACCAAGTTATCGTTGCAAACCCAACGATATTGTTATGGCGAGGGATAAGAAAAAATCCAAAGCTCTCGTTCAAAATTATCTAGATTCATCCCACAGCGAGGAATTGCCAAAACATTTGATTCTTCACCCATTCCCATATAAAGGAGTAGTCAATCAAATAATAGATAATAAGTGGGTCGGTTTGAAAATAAATGAATTACTAGTCGTAGAATATTATTCACGTCAGACTTAAGCCTACCTTAAAGAAAAAGGTTTAGAAAAGGAGCCCTCTTTCGCCAAACTAAATTGATTTAAGATTAAGGTAAAGGGTTTGATCCGGATTTTTCCCATTCATGTATCATAGATCGACAGAGACGTTTTTTTTTCTTGTCGACCTTATTCATTCCATTATTTTACATATCGCAGCAATTAAATTAGAAATAGAAAATATATATATATCTAGAATATATATATATGAAGATATATAAATATATAAAGAAGGATCTACCTCATTCATTGATTGATTTGTTACGGTCAGCGATGTTGGTAAGTTAGGTGAAGGTACGGAAAGAGAGGGATTCGAACCCTCGGTAAACAAAAGTCTACATAGCAGTTCCAATGCTACGCCTTGAACCACTCGGCCACCTCTCCTACACAACAATTATGACCCAGGAACAGAATGAATAGCGAGTTAGTCATATTTTTGTTTGGCTAGGTAAGGTATAACTAACCAATTTTAACAAAAAAAATATCCAATTTTTGATAAATATCTTTACTTCAATTCAAAATTCAAGGCTCGGGGATTCAAATACAAAAGTTTTTCTTGGGAAAGGCGAAAGTAAAAAGCTATATTTTTCATATTTGCGAAGATGATGTTCCCGCCCTTTTCTGATATGATATTTATACGGGATTAAATCAAGAAATTGGAAGGAATCAACGGATTGGTGGGTTTGTGTTTTTTAAACTATGATTAATGGATACCTTTCGATCATGATTCCCTTTAAACGACGATTCCATAAAAATTAGAAAATGCCTTTCTTTTAAATTAAAGTTTTCACCAAAAAAATCTATTATTTCATAGATCTCTTACAAATTCATGACTTATCCTGGGACTATGTTGGTTGTATAGTGTCTATTCACTATGTGCATAACAAAAAAAAAAAATAGACGGTTATTCTATTTAATTTACATCATAGAATAATTATTCGATTCTTTTTCCCCCCCTCTTTGGATTATAATTCAATCAAAGTCTTTCCCCCGAATCTCTAGGAAAAATTCCTCGATTTTTCAGCTTCGCTGAAATAGGAACTAGTTCGCCCATTGGTATACTACATTTGGATTGGATGAATTCGAATCGTATTCAAATATTTATTATTTATTCCTGCAAAACAAAAGGGAGCAATTTGAGTCTTTGAATATGAGTATGTAGTAGAGGGTTCGTATCTTTACATTTTTATGCTATTTCGTATTGTACAATTCCTTTCTTTGTAGGAGCATTTTCCCCCGAGGGAGAATTAAAAATTTTTAGAATGAATTGGTACCTATGTCTAGATCACGGATAAATGGAAATTTTATTGATAAGACCTTTTCAGTTGTGGCGAATATTTTATTACGAATAATTCCAACAACTTCAGGCGAAAAGGAGGCATTTACCTATTACAGAGATGGTGTGATTTGATTCCTTTTTTTCCCCAGTCTTATGAGAAAGACAAGAAATTCGGGATCGAAATAAAAAATATTATAATTTTTATAGATTATTGAAATAAATCTACGCTTGTTGAAGGTGAAGTTTAGAAATAAAACAATTCCTTCTGTCGTGTATCCCCGATTAATGCAGCCTCATATGCTTCCATTATTCATTTTAGTATTGAGCGAAAGGTTACACCTATTGGTTCTGGATTACAGGTCAATCCCACTCTACTAGTCCTAATAGGCAGCATAGGGGAAAAGCACTACACCTAGAAATCAACAAGACGAAAGCTTTGTTAAAAATCACTTACCCCCTTTCTTATATGGATTGGGACTGAAAATAATGGTTGGGACAACAAATATCCATCTCGTTCGTACCTTGGATACCCATATAACCATCAAAGACTGTTGAAGTGACTAATTCCTGGAAATTAGGGGGCGTTGAGGACAAAGAAATTGTCGGAGTTACCATTTCTATCTAGTACCAACACGTTTGGTGTTAACAAAAGCTCCCGCGCAGGAAGGTTGGCTAGAAATTTCGTGCAAAAACACTAGCCCCGCTCAATTCATAATGAGAATAATCGATACATGGAATCAAAAACGATTGAAATATTCTCATTATGCATATAAAGGAGGAGCCGTATGAGATGAAACTCTCACGTACGGTTCTGGAACGGAGATTCTTTTAATCGAATGACGACCGTAACGGATGTCAGCTCAATCCGAAGGAAATTATGCAGAAGCTTTACAGAATTATTATGAAGCTATGCGACTAGAAATTGATCCCTACGATCGAAGTTATATACTCTATAACATAGGCCTTATTCACACGAGTAATGGGGATCATACGAAAGCTTTAGAATATTATTTTAGAGCACTCGAACGAAACCCATTCTTACCACAAGCGTTTAATAATATGGCCGTGATCTGTCATTACGTGCGACTATCTTCACTATAGAAAGAAAGATAAAAGGAAAGAAAGACAAAAAAATCTTCTAGTAAAAAAAAGAAAAAAGGCTCTCTACATATGCATCGTCAAAAACAACGATTTTTATGAGCTGTAGCAAGGAACGAAACTTCATATGAGTCGAAAATATGAAGAAATAAGATATGCCTAGATACTTTATTCTATGGATAAAAAAATAGAATTGATAGAGAAGAAGCACCGTAAAGATCAATTAACGAGGTTTGGGCCAATACATTAAGAACTGCTTCCTTATGCCATACATAATAGAAGATAGATAAAAGTTAGGAATCTGCTTATGTAATAGAGGCGATCCACTAAGGTATTGAGCAGCGGTGTAGGATCAGATCCCAAAGATAGTAAGCTTTTCTTTCTTATGCAGGAAAGAAAGCCTTTTTCAAGGATTCTATATAAATTTGGATATGAAACCAAGATAGTTACCTTGCAGAAAATGTTAACGAAAAGAGGAAATGTCCATCCTTTATTCGTCTGAAGGTGGGATAAAAGATAAAACAAAAACAAATTCGAAATAA